CCCTTTTGCGACAGGATCCAGTTGTAATTCTATTCAATTCTTTTATTTATTTTATTTATCTTGGAATCAAATCATTGCGTTGAATTTATTAGATAATGATTCTTATATCTAAAAAAAAAGTGTATGCCACTATTTTTTTTTGCCATTCTCTATCATTTCCATTGTATTGAATGAACCCTATTTGTTCCAATCGGACATGATTCTATCATTGATGCGCCTCCAATTCAATATGAATAGATATATCCCACCTCTATATCTCTCCTCCCTTAATTTTGACTTTAAAAGCGCAATTTGTAATACTGGAAGGATCGATACTCAATTATTTATTTTTTTTTTTTTTTTCGCCCTATCTTCTCTGAATGACAATAAAGGAATGTCTTAATTATAATTTTAATTGTATCTTTATAATAATAATATCTTTAAAATTCTTATCTTATGAATGGATTCACTATCATTAATATTATATAATATAATTTATTATATAATTTATTTTAGAGATAATTAATCATTAATATTATATAATATAATTTATTATATAATTTATTTTAGAGATAATTAATAATTATTTAGCATAATTTGGTATAACTGTTCTAAGAAATAATTTAGACTTTTCTAAAATATAATATCAAAATGAATTTGATATTATATTCTTAAATCAAGTAATAATTATGGAAATATTATGTATTTTTAAGTATTATTATTAAGTAATTATTAATACTATGAATTAAAATTTTAAAAATAATAAATATTAATTAAAATAAATTAATAGCTAATATATTAAATCTGGTAGTTTCCGGACTCCCTATTCACTATTTCTATTTCTGCTATGTGAGCCCGCTTAGCTCAGAGGTTAGAGCATCGCATTTGTAATGCGATGGTCATCGGTTCGATTCCGATAGCCGGCTTTTATCTATCTATTTTTTCATGATTGATAATATCTTCTCCCCCCTTTCTTCAAATATCGGTCGCTAATCTATTATGTCGTGTTAACTTGCAACTATGAATAAAAAATAGATTGGAATGGAGCAATTAGATCTATACAGAACAAATCATAAAACAGAGACTTAACTTCCTTACTATCATATACAAAAAATAGAGATATTGATACAATGCATTTCATTCTATTTTCATTCTACTTTAGTATTGTATACTTCAGTAGATTTAGCCTTGCTTTGTTTATCCTTTAGTTCAGTCTTAATTTAGATTTTTCTTTAAATTTTTCAATAAAAAAAAAGGAGTTTTATGTCTCGTTACCGAGGGCCTCGTTTCAAAAAAATACGCCGTCTGGGGGCTTTACCAGGATTAACTAGTAAAAGGCCTAGATCTGGAAGTGATCTTAAAAACCAATTGCGTTCTGGGAAAAAATCGCAATATCGTATTCGTCTAGAAGAAAAACAGAAATTGCGTTTTCATTATGGTCTGACAGAACGACAATTACTTAGATATGTGCATATCGCTGGAAAAGCCAAAGGGTCAACAGGTCAGGTTTTACTACAGCTACTTGAGATGCGTTTGGATAACATCCTTTTTCGATTAGGTATGGCTTCAACCATTCCTGGAGCCAGACAATTAGTTAACCATAGACATATTTTAGTTAATGGTCGTCTAGTAGATATACCAAGTTATCGTTGCAAACCCCGAGATATTATTACTACGAAGGATAAACAAAGATCGAAATCTCTGATTCAAAATTATATTGCTTCATCGCTCCGGGAGGAATTGCCAAAACATTTGACTATTGACTTATTCCAATATGAAGGATTAGTAAATCAAATAATAGATAGTAAGTGGATTGGTTTGAAAATAAATGAGTTGTTAGTCGTAGAATATTATTCCCGTCAGACTTGAACCTAATGAAAATAACAAGAAAGGTTCAGACAATTTGACTTTATACCATACCCTTTTTTTGTCGAAGGAAATAGATTTAAGAGCCTTGATCCACATTTTTTTTTTTTTTTTTTTCTTATTCACGTATCACAAATGGATCGGCAGTAGGATTTTTTTTTTGCTTTTCCCATATTTATATTTTACGTACCACAGTAATGTAATTAGGAATAGAGAATCTCTATCAAATCAAATAAAGTTCTTACTTACTGTTGGAATAATGCTATCAATTGTTATTTGAATTTGATTTGATACATTATGATCAGTAACGTTGGTGACTCGATAGAAACGGAAAGAGAGGGATTCGAACCCTCGGTAAACAAAAGCCTACATAGCAGTTCCAATGCTACGCCTTGAACCACTCGGCCATCTCTCCTACATAATCATAATCTTATTATTGACCAGAAACCGAGTGAAGTGAATAGCGAGTCATTCATATTATTTATTCCAGTACGGGTAGGACCCATTACTGGTTACATAGGACTAAAAGATTCCTTTCAAATTTAATATTTCTCAACACCAATTTACTTAATGGATTTTTATATTTCAATTGTATGACGCATACGCATTATGCAAACAAAAGAGTATGGTTACTCTCCTCTATTTTATCATGGAATTATTATTCCATTCTTTATTTTTCCTCTTTTGATTATAACCAAATCAAAACTTTTCGAGTTACCAGAATCTATAGTAAAATAAAGTCCTTGGTTAGTCAACTTAGAGAAAATCGTAATAGTTCTGTTTATAAGTGTTTATAAGTATACTACTTAATTTGTAGGAAATCCAATCTCATTCAAATATTTCATCATCCCCCTTGGGCACAATTTGAGCGGAATATCCACATCTTTTTTTAGAATTAGTCTATTTTTATGATATTTCGTACTACTGTACAATTCGGATAATTTTCCTTTGGGAAAATGAGAAGAATTATAGAATGGATTGTTAATTATGCCTAGATCTCGGATAAATGGAAATTTTATTGATAAGACTTCTTCAATTGTAGCCAATATCTTATTACGAATAATTCCGACAACTTCAGGGGAAAAAAAGGCATTTACCTATTACAGAGATGGTGCGATTTGATTTTTTTTCTTGCTTTTTTAGACCTTAATCTGAGAGAGAGAAGCGTGGTTCGGGATAGAAAGAAACAATTCTTTTTTTTTTTTTAACCAACGCTTGGTGAAGGTGAAGTTTAAAGATAGAACAATTCCTTCTGTCGTGTATCCTCGATTGATACGGCTTCAGATGCTTTAATTATCAATTTTAGTATTGAGCGAAAGGTTACACCTATGGGTTCTGGATTGCGGGTCAATACTACGCCACTAGTACCAATGGGCGGCATAGAGGAAGAAGCACTACTCTACGGAATCAACAACACGAAAACTTTGTTATATTATAAATTACCCCTTCTCGGTATTGGGACTAATAAGAATGAATGGTTGGGACAACAAACATCCATCTCGTTTGTACTTTGGATACCCATATAACCATCAAAGATTGTTGAAGTGACTGATTCCTGGAAATAGAAGGCGTTGTGAACAAAGAAATTGTTGGAGTGACTATTTCCATCTAGCACTAATACAATTGGTGTTAAGAAAATACCTCTTTCGGGAAGGCTGGCTAGAAATTTATTGTAAAAATACTAGCCCCCATCAGTTCATAATGAGAATAGTGAAATCTTGATTCCAGAGATTATGTCCCTTAGTACTATGCACAGAGGGGAGGAGCCGTATGAGATAAAAATCTCATGTACGGTTCTGGAACGGAGATTCTTTGATATAGAATGAACGGCCGTAACGGATGTCGGCTCAATCCGAAGGAAATTATGCGGAAGCTTTACAGAATTATTATGAAGCTACGCGACCAGAAATTGATCCCTATGATCGAAGTTATATACTCTATAATATAGGCCTTATACACACAAGCAACGGAGAGCATACGAAGGCTTTGGAATATTATTTCCGGGCACTAGAACGAAACCCATTCTTACCACAAGCTTTTAATAATATGGCCGTGATCTGTCATTACGTGCGACTATCTCCATTATAGAAAAAAGATAAAGGCTAGTAAATACTAGAATAAAATAGGCTTTCTACATATGTATCGTCCAAAACAACGATTTTTATCAGCTGTAGCAAGGAAAAATACTTCAAATATAAATGAATAAGTACGCCTATATACTCTATGGATAAAAAATAGAATTGATAGAGAAAGCACCGTAAAGATCAATTAGCAAGTTATTAGGTCGATACAGTTAAGAACTGCTTACTTATGTCATAATATGAGATATAAAGTTAGGAATCTACTTATGTAATAGAGTCGATCTACTAAGGTATTGAGCAGCGGTGTAGCATCAGATCCCAAAGATAGTAAGTTCTTTTTTCTTACGGAGGAAAGTCTTTTTCAAAAATTCTATATGAATTTCATATTATGAGATGAAACCGAGATAGTTACCTTTCAGAAAATCCTAACGATATAGGGGGAGTTAATTCTTATGAAGGTAGGAGAAAAGATAAAACTGATTATTGATCAAAATTAGAGTTTGAAACTTATGTAATTAACTTAACTTCGTCTGGTTAACCCAAGAAAACTAGGATAGGTTTATGAAAAATCTAATTCAGTTAGCATAGGGTAGATTAAAAAGATGGGACACAAAAAGAGTCGATTGCTGAGCCGTATGAGGCAGGAAACTCTCAAGTACGGTTCTAAGGGAAGGAATTTAATCACCTATTCCGACCGGGGAGAACAGGCCATTCTACAGGGTGATTCTGAAATTGCGGAGGCTTGGTTCGATCAAGCTGCTGAGTATTGGAAACAAGCTATAGCCCTTACTCCAGGTAATTATATTGAAGCACATAATTGGTTGAAGATCACGAGGCGTTTCGAATTCGAATAAAAGCACTCTCTTTTTAATTTTTAATTAAATTTATTAAAATGGTGATTGGATCCATCAATCAACTAAAATAGATAGTTACTATGAGAAGATCCAATCAAGAATTTCATTATATCTCTTCCTCCTAAAAAATTCTATTTTGTATAGTATCCCATAAGGATAAATGATAGGGATACAGCAGTATCAAATCGTATAGGATATAGCTAATAAATAAATAAATAAA